CCAATTTTTATGAAATACAAGATGCTTATTAAAAGTTATAATAAAAATAAGAAACTAATTCCCACTTCTACAACTCCGTATATTCTGTAAGTTTTCTTATAGATCAGACAAAGTAATTGAAGTTAAATCAGACAGAATATTTTATGGCATTTATATTAATTATTTAAAAAAAAAAATACATACAAAAAGAAAATACAAAAAGAATAATAAAACGTGTAGGGACTCATTGACATTCTCAAAATTGTAAGATACTTATTTAATTTCGGCGGAGACGAGCCAATAGGATGAACTAAAAAAGTTCTGCATCATGAACTATGTACCGCGCCACAGCAATATCCCTTGATATGCCCCTTAAAAAGTAACACAGAAAGAAATGAAAAAAATATGACCGAAAAGGATTCTAGTTGTAATAATCTATCTGAGAGAAATTTGGACTATTCCTCAACTTTCCCTAAACTAGACTTTTGGGTCGTTCAACTAATTAATTTGACCTTTTGAATATGCATGAAGTATTAACATTATTTTGGGGAGCACGGTAACGAAATAAAGAAAAAATCGAATAATTTCTTTTACATACTTTATATACATTTATATACAATATATACATTTCTATACAATAGACATAGGGTATACGTATATTCTTTACTCATCTAGAAAGAGTATATCTCCCTAGATGGATAAAAATGTATGATGATCTAGATTACTAATGAATATGTATATGTATGTTGACTCATATTCATTTTAATGAATTAAATTAATAGATACTTATACCAATTTATCATGTGCCAGGAACCAGATTTGAACTGGTGACACGAGGATTTTCAGTCCTCTGCTCTACCAGCTGAGCTATCCCGACCATTCTTGACGCATCATCTTCATTTTAAGAGACTACTTGAATGTATGTCAACTAAAAAGAAAAAGACGCAAAAAAATATTACTATTACTACTATTACAAATACAAAGGATTATCCATGTCCTGAAATTTCTTGGATCTTCAAAAAAAAAATAAGACTTTGTAAGTTTTATATTCAGTACGAGTTATGTATTTTTAATCATTCCAATGATGATAATAACAGTAAGAAAAAAAATTCCGCTCAGATCGGTTTGTGAAAGAATATAATGAATAAGAAACATAAGGAGTTTGGAACCACTAAAAAATAGAGTATATAGGATAAAAAATTAGGGAATTAAAGGGGCCTTTTGGGGATAGAGGGACTTGAACCCTCACGATTTCTAAAGTCGACGGATTTTCCTATTACTATAAATTTCATTGTTGTCGGTATTGACATGTGGAGCGGGACTCTATCTTTATTCTCGTCCGATTAATCATTAAAGATCTATTAGACTAGGATGGAATGAATGATTTGATCAATTAATATTCTTTCTTCAACGTTGAATCGATTCACATATTTCATTTGTCATATATATTAATAAAAAAAGGAACAAACAATTTTCATCTATTAGTGTATATAAATTAATAGTGTATCTAAATTAATAAAAAAAATAGACGGAGTCGTTATTAATCATTTGAGATAGTATTTCAGTACGTATAAAAAAAATAGACGGAGTCGTTATTAATCATTTGAGATAGTATTTCAGTACGTATAGAGAGGTTTATCCTTGATCCTTTCTTTTCTGGATTTTCGATAGAAGGATTCCTTTACTAACGAAACGAAATGCCGTTAACTCCATTCGTTAGAACAGCTTCCATTGAGTCTCTGCACCTATCCTTTGATTTTTCTCGCTTTCTGAACTCTTCTTTGTTTTCGGAAAACAGGATTTGGCTCAGGATTGCCCATTGTTAATTCCAGGGTTTCTCTGAATTTGAAAGTTCTCACTTGGTAGGTTTTTCCATACCAAGGCTCAATCCAATTAAGTCCGTAGCGTCTACCAATTTCGCCATACCCCCCTTTTTTTCATTTAAATTATGAAATACCCCCCTTTTTTTCATTTAAATTATGAAAATTATGCCGGAACTGTTGAATTCATTAGATATCAATTCCTATAACGAAAAATGTTTCCTTTTAATTGATTTGTTTTATAGTTTCTTTCATCTGTATCGGATACCCACATTTGTTCCAATCCGAAATAATTCTACCATTTCTGTATTCGCAATTCAATATAGATGGTATACCACATATATAATATATTATGGTCCCTCTTTCTATCATTTTTCTCATACAATTTGAAATACTCGAACGGTCGATTCTTTTTGTTTTTTCGTCTTAGTTTTCACCTTTCTGACTGAAGGGAATGTTTCATTATGATCTGTATTGGACCTTTCTCTTTCTTTCATTTTGATTCTGATCTTTTTTCCTTAGGGCGAACGATTGAACATAACGAAAATAGGAATTTATTTATTTTAATATATTTATTAATATTTAATTCATTTTTTTAAAATAGAATATTAATATTAAATAAATAATATTAATATTCTATTTTAATTCTTAATTATGAAATGAAATTCTATTTTTTTTTTTAATTTTAATATTGAATTTTTTTTTAATTAACGACTAGATCTTATAATATTAAATAAATATTAAATATTAATTATTATTTTTTTTTTTATTTTTTTTCTTTGATTTTCTTATTTATTATTTTATATTCTTTTTTCTTTTTCAATTGAATATTCCAATTTTATAATTTTTTATACTTTTTATTCAATATCAATTTATTCAATATCAATATAAGTTTATAAGTATTATAAGTATTTTATTGAATTATTAAAAAATTGTTATAAGTATTTTATTGAATTCCTATGCATGCACAATTTATGTTATGTGAGCCCGCTTAGCTCAGAGGTTAGAGCATCGCATTTGTAATGCGATGGTCATCGGTTCGATTCCGATAGCCGGCTTTTCTTTTACCCTATTTGGATTTTTTCCATAATTGATAATATCTTTTTGAAATCGAAAGAATTGAAATCAAAGAATATCGAAAAGAAAAGGGAAAAAGCCTTTTCTTTTTCCAAGAGTCACCGATCTATTATGTCATAGGAACTCTCCATTTTGAATCCAAATTGGAGTAGTTCCGATCTCTATAAACCAAATCAAGAAAAGAACTTTTTTGATTTCTATTTTTGAATTTAAAACGATTTTTTGATTTCTATTTTTGAATTTGAATTTAAATATATCGATTCTATATCTATTAATATAAATAGATACAATACAAAAACAATATAAAAAATAACAATATACAAAATTAAGGTTCTGATATTGATATAATTTATCTAATTATTCTTTCTTTGCAGTACAATACTTTAGTTTAGTTTTAATTTAGGTTTATGAAATTAAACAAAGGAGTCTTTATGTCACGTTACAGAGGGCCTCGTTTCAAAAAAATACGTCGTCTGGGGTCTTTACCTGGACTAACTACTAAAAGGCCTAGAGCCGGAAGCGATCTTAGAAACCAATCACGCTCCGGTAAAAAATCTCAATATCGTATTCGTTTAGAAGAAAAACAAAAATTGCGTTTTCATTATGGTCTTACAGAACGACAAATGCTTAAATACGTTCGTATCGCCAGAAAAGCGAAAGGGTCAACCGGTCGGGTTTTACTACAATTACTTGAAATGCGGTTGGATAACATACTTTTTCGATTGGGTATGGCTTCGACTATTCCTCAAGCCCGCCAATTCATTAACCATAGACATGTTTTAGTTAATGGTCATATAGTAGATATACCAAGTTATCGCTGCAAACCCCAAGATATTATTAAAGCGAGGGATGAACAAAAGTCGAAAACTCTGATTCAAAATTTTCTTGATTCACCCCCCCGTGAGGAATTGCCAAAACATTTGACTCTTCACCCATTCCAATATAAAGGATTAGTCAATCAAATAATAGATAGTAAATGGATTGGTTTGAAAATAAATGAATTGCTGGTTGTAGAATATTATTCTCGTCAGACTTAATAACTAAAATAACAAAGTTTCGGAAAATTTTTATTCCTTGCCAACTATTTCTAGTATTTTCTGTATAACAAAAATGAAAAATAGAGTGGAGAATTCATATAAAGTTGGAATAATGGTATCCGTTGTTATTTGTGTTATTTGATACATTGTAGTCAGTAACAGTGGTGAATTAGCTAAAGAAAGGTGCTGCGGAAAGAGAGGGATTCGAACCCTCGGTAAACAAAAGCCTACATAGCAGTTCCAATGCTACGCCTTGAACCACTCGGCCATCTCTCCTACATAATGATTATGGCCCAGAAACCGAGTTATGAGTTATTCATATTCGATTTTTTTTTGATAGGCACATACAATCACTTCTAAATAGAAAAACTTTTTATCACAAAAAACTTCCGGAGGATAAAGAGAATTTTAATGCGTCTGTTTTTACGTTATTTCGTACTTTCCTGTACAATTTGACTTTGTTTGTGGGATTATTTCTCACGATAGGTAATTCAATTAGAGAATTCATTTATACACACACCTATGCCTAGATCTCGAATAAATGGAAATTTTATTGATAAGACTTTTTCAATTGTAGCCAATATATTATTACAAATAATTCCGACAACTTCGGGAGAAAAAGAGGCATTCACCTATTACAGAGATGGTGCGATTTGATTATCTTTTTTTTTTATTTATTATTTATTGCTCTCAGTCTTAGGAGAAAGGCACATTCTTCGGATAGAAAAAAATTGAAAAAAATCTACGCTTGCTGAAGGTGAAGTTTAAAACAATTAATTCCTTCTGTCGTGTATCCCCGATTAATGCAGCCTCATATGCTTCAATTTTATATTTTTTTTTTAGTATTAAGCAAAAGGTTCTACCTATACCTATGGCTTAGGTCAACCCTACTCCATTAGTACCAATAGGCGGCATGATGGAAGAAGCACTACGCCTACGAATCAACAACACGAAAACTTTATTAAAAATTATCCCCTTTCTTATCGGGATCGGGACTAACAAGAATGGTTGGGACAAACAAACATCCATCTCGTTCGTATTTTGGATATCCGTATAACCATTGAAGACTGTTGAAGTGCCTAATTCC